TAAGTACAAGCAAGATACACAGTTGCCCCTTGGAAGTCTCAAGGGAATGTGACTAATGGAATATGTAGGAATAGTAAGACCTACTGTTGCCTTTCATAAACAAAAAGCAGAAAAAAAAAAATATACCATCAAGATATATAACTATCTATCACATACTCCTAATTTCCCATCTAAGCCTTACTGTCTCTACTTCTGTGAAATGTGAAACAATTGGAAGACACCCTATTCCATTCTTGGATTACATTCTTAGCGGGGTTACCCCAACGAAAGCACTTTTTTCCACTTTTATTCTATAAAAGCCAATCACCCATACAATATTAATTGAAAACCTGAGCACTCAGAGACTCTCATGAGTTTGTATGGATACAAAGTATCTTCAGTTCTTTCCACAACTCCTAATTGGATTCCCCCCCAGCCTACCCAATCTACTTCAAGACTCAGTCAGTAAACACTAGTAGGGTAAGGTAATTAGGAAGTATTTATAGTCCTTCCTATAACCCCTTCTTGGATCCTAGGAGCAAGGATTTACAGTCTCTTAGGAACCTTCTTTTGGATACACGGATTTACGGTCCCTGACTTTCGTAGTTCTGAATCTCACAATTGAATCTTACTATGGATTTGATTCGATTGATAAATCAAATCAATGGCCTGAACGCATCAGGAATCCGTAATTAAGTGAGTATTTCTTTATTTATATTGGTAATTCATATTGGTATGGTACAGGTTTGGGTCACACCCCGATTTTTGAAGAAATAATTGAAAGTCAACCCCCCGATTCTTAAAATTGGGTATCGACAGTCCCCGCCCCTTACCTCTGCTTCTGCCAGGCAAGAATTTTGTGAGTTCTATTAGTTTAGTAGGGTAAGAAATTCCGAGTCTTTTGTTAATCAGGCGACACCCGGATTTGAACTGGGGAGAAAGGATTTGCAGTCCCCCGCCTTACCACTCGGCCATGCCGCCAAAACGATACAAAATAGATATAGATGGAAATATTCTGGGGAATTGCTGAACCATTTCTTTTTTTTGATTGGGTCCTGTTGTTCTCTTAGATTGATTGTATTTCAAAACACACAACACCTAAATAAAAGCTTTCCCCTTTTTTTCTATTGAAAGAGAAAAATGGATTTCCAGTCACAGAATCCAAAATTCAGAGCAAATTGGAAGCATTAATGACTGTGAATTCATGAATGGTTCTTGGATTTTGATCTCCAATTTGGTTTCCTTAATGACATAAGGAGATCAAATTGATATACGACTAATCAGTCTCAATTCTTTTCCATAATTAATCCTTTTCAATTTCAATTATAACAACAATTATGTGTATATGTAAACCCCAGAACAGAAATTCTTACACGGATACCTAGTCAGGTATCTTATCTACATATTCCTATTAGGAAATCGTCGTGCTTGCATTTTTCATTGAATATATTGAATATAAAATCGAAATTTGGATATAGCACGACCTATGTTGCCTCAAGGGAACTTCGATAAAAGATAGGATATACGGATAGCTAGATAGTTATATCTGCATGTACTTAATAAATATGACTTCTCTTACGCACTTCAATCGTATTCTACTAATTAACAAACGGGTAGAAATATCTTTTCTCTCTGCGAATCGTTTTTTGAACAACGGAATCGATGAAATAAATTAAGTGCTAAAATCAAAGTCAACTCTAGACGGTTCCTGATTATTCTGTCTTTATCTCACTCATAGAGAACAGATTCAATTCCGAATCCATTTATGGTACCCAATCTGATCGTAATATCATAAGGTAGAAATTGGATCTATTTTGATATTCTATACAAGACTCCATAAGTCTAAGTGGCAGAATTTTGTTTCCAGGAATGTTTTATCAATTCATTTCCATTTGTATCTGTCGCAAATTCGAATTTGAGTCACATTTTTTTTTTATTCCTCCGTTCATACGTATTTAGTACATATATATATGTATATGGGGTTGGATAAAATTTCATGTTGTTCAAATGAGCAAAATATACATTCCATCGTTGCTAGATCAATCTATATGGTTCAACGAAGAGTGAGCCAATAGTTGGATTTTTTCGATAAACGGAAAACTTAAGATGTTCCGGGATGGAAATGAGGGAATGTATACAATACCAGGGTTTAGTCAGATACAATTTGACGGATTTTGTAGGTTCATTGATCAAGGCTTGATGGAAGAACTTCATAAGTTTCCAAAAATTGAAGATACAGATCAAGAAATTGAATTTCAATTATTTGTGGCAACATATCAATTGGCAGAGCCCTTGATAAAAGAAAGAGATGCTGTGTATGAATCACTCACATACTCTTCTGAATTATATGTATCCGCGGGATTAATTTGGAAAACCGGTAGAGATATGCAAGAACAAACCGTATTTATTGGAAATATTCCTCTAATGAATTCCCTGGGAACCTCTCTAGTAAGTGGAATATACAGAATTGTAATCAATCAAATATTGCAAAGCCCCGGTATTTATTACCGTTCAGAATTGG